TTAATTTTATTATTATTATAAGAAAAATTATTAAAAATGGTTTAAAAATTAATTTAAATGAAAAATTTATTTATTTATTTATATATATATATATATATTAAATATTTAATTAATTAATAATTATATTAATTAATTAAATATTTAAATGTATTAATAATTAATATTAATACATTAATTTAATTGAAAGAATTAAAATTAATTATATTAATATATTGTAATTTAAATTAATATACATTGTTTAATTATTAATTTAATTTTTAATATTAATATTATAAAGAGAAAAAAAAAGAAATTATTAAATATTTAATAATTTCTATTAAATATTTTAATATAAAAAAAAAAAAAAAAAATTCTATTTAAAAAAATCTCCATATAATAATAAATTTTTTATAGTTTGATAATTTTATTTTAAATTTATTTTACATATAAATTTTAGTGTTGGATTTAAATTATTTTAATAATAATTTAATTAAGTTTAAGTAGTAATTAATATTAAATTATTTAAGAAATTAAGATTTAGTAATATTAAAATTAATAACAAATTTTGTGCCAGCAGTTGCGGTTAAACAAAAGTTAAATTAAATTTTATTAGTAAATAATAATTAATTTTTAATATAAAATAAAAATTAAATTATTAAGTGAAATTTTAATTTAATAAAATTTTATAATATAAATTATGATTTAATAAATTTTATATAAAACTAGGATTAGATACCCTATTATAAAAATTTAAATTATAAATACTAAAATAGTAAATAATTATTTATTGAAACTTAAATAATTTGGCGGTATTTTAGTTCATTTAGAGGAATCTGTTTAATAATTGATAATCCACGAATAAATTTACTTAATTTTTAATTTTGTATATCGTTGTTAAAAAAATATTTTTTAATAATTATAATATTTAAAAATTTTAATTAAAAATTAAATCAGATCAAGATGCAGATTATAATTAAGAATATAATGGATTACAATAAATTTATTTAAATAGATATTAATTTGTAAAAATTAATTGAAAGTGGATTTAAATGTAATTTTATTTAATTTAATAAAATGATTATAAATTGGAATATGTACATATTGCCCGTCGCTTTCATATATTTATAAGTTGAAATAAGTCGTAACAAAGTAGAGGTACTGGAAAGTGTTTCTAGAAAGAACAAATTAGAGCTTGAATAAGTATTTCATTTACATTGAAAAGATATTAAAAATTAATTAATTTGAGGGGTAAAAATTAATAAATTAATTTTAATAAAAAAATTTTTAAATATATTTAATGGGGGTTAAAGTATATTTATAGAAAAAATTAATTAATTTATAGTAAATTAGTATTGTAAAATAAATTTGAAATAAGTGAAAAAAAAATTTTATAAAAGTAATTTTAATTTAATGTATCTTGTGTATCAGAGTTTATTAAAAAATATTTTTAAAAAAAAATTCTCGAATTTAAAAGAGATAATTAATTAAAAAATTTATTGTAGCAAAAATATTTTAAATAATTAATTTGAAATGAAATGTTAATCGTTTTTAAATATATCTAGTTTTTTTAGAAAAAAATTAAATTTTATATTTTTTTTTTTAGAAAAAATTAATTAATTAATTTTTTCTAAAAAAAATATTATATTTTAAGGGATAAGCTTTAAAATAAATTTATATAATAATAAATTTTTATTTTGAAAATTATATAATTTATATTGTTAAAAAATTATAATTTATTATAAATAATTTCATTTAAAATAAAATTTTTTAAAAATTTATTTTTTTTTATAAAAAAATATTTTAAAATAAAAAAAAAATAATTATAATGATAAAATTAGTATATAAATAAAATTTTATTAAAATTATTTTATAAAAATTAATAAAAAGGAATTCGGCAAAAATTTATATTCACTTGTTTATCAAAAACATGTCTTTTTGAATTTAATATAAAGTCTGATCTGCCCACTGATGAAAAATTAAAGGGCTGCAGTATTTTGACTGTACAAAGGTAGCATAATCAATAGTCATTTAATTGATGACTTGTATGAAAGATTGGATGAAATATAAACTGTCTCTTAATTAAATTATAGAATTTAATTTTTTTATTAAAAAGTTAAAATATTTTAAAAAGACGAGAAGACCCTATAGAGTTTTATGAATAATTTAATTAAAATTATTTATAAATTTAATAATTAAAATTATTTTATTTATTTTGTTGGGGTGACAAAAAAATATAAAAAACTTTTTTTAAAATTAAACATATATAAATGATTAAATGATCCAATTTTATTGATTATAAGAAAAAATTACCTTAGGGATAACAGCGTAATTTTTTTTTTTAGTTCATATAAAAAAAAGAGTTTGCGACCTCGATGTTGGATTAAGATAAAATTTAAATGCAGAAGTTTAAAATTTTTGATCTGTTCGATCATTAAAATCTTACATGATCTGAGTTCAAACCGGTGTAAGCCAGGTTGGTTTCTATCTTTTAAAATTTATAATATTTTAGTACGAAAGGATTAAATATTAAAATTAAATTTATATAATGAATATTATTAATAAAAATTTTAAATTTTTAAATATTATTAAATTAAAATTATATATATATATATATATATATTACTATTTTGGCAGAAAAATGTAATGATTTTAGAGTTCATTAATATATAATTTAATTATATAGATAGTAAAATGTATATAAATGATATTTTAATGATTTTAATTGGTTTATTAATTTTAATTATTGGAGTTTTAGTAGGTGTTGCTTATTTAACTTTATTAGAACGAAAAGTTTTAGGTTATATTCAAATTCGTAAAGGTCCTAATAAAGTTGGGATTTTAGGAATTTTACAACCTTTTTCAGATGCTATTAAATTATTTACTAAAGAACAAACTTATCCTAATTTTTCTAATTATTTAAGTTATTATTTTTCTCCTGTTTTTAGATTTATTTTATCTTTAATAATTTGATTATTAATTCCTTATTATTTTAATATAATTAGATTTAATTTAGGAATTTTATTTTTTTTATGTTGTACAAGAATGGGGGTTTATACAGTTATAGTAGCAGGTTGATCTTCTAATTCTAATTATGCTTTATTAGGTGGATTACGAGCTGTAGCTCAAACTATTTCTTATGAAGTAAGATTATCATTAATTTTAATATCAAGAATTATTATAATTATAGATTTTAATTTATTAAATTTTTATAATTATCAAATTTTTATTTGATTTATTATTTTGATATTTCCTTTAAGATTATGTTGAATTAGATCTAGATTAGCTGAAACTAATCGTACTCCTTTTGATTTTGCAGAAGGTGAAAGAGAGTTAGTTTCAGGATTTAATATTGAATATAGAAGAGGAGGATTTGCTTTAATTTTTTTAGCTGAATATTCAAGAATTTTATTTATAAGATTATTATTTGTTTTAATTTATATAGGGGGTTTTAATTTAACATTTTTTTTTTATTTAAAATTAAGATTTATTTCTTTTTTATTTATTTGAGTTCGAGGTACTTTACCTCGTTATCGATATGATAAATTAATATATTTAGCTTGAAAAAGATATTTACCTATTTCATTAAATTTTTTATTATTTTTTTTAGGATTTAAAATTTTATTAATATAATAATTTAATTTTTATTTAGTATAAAATTAATAGAATTTTATAATTCTTTCTTAAGTTTTCAAAACAAATGCTTATTTCAAGCTCATTAATTTAAAATAAAAATTTTAATTAAATAATATATTATCTCAATATTTATTTATAAATGGATTAATAATAAAATAAGAAAAATATAAAATTGTTAATAATTGTCCTGTAATAATATAAGGATCTTCAACAGGTCGTGCTCCGATTCATGTTAATAAAATAACAATTACAACTATAGATCAAAATAATATTTGATTAATAGGATAAAATTGAATTCCTTGAATTTTTTTATTAAAGGTAAAAGGTAAAATAATTAAAATTAAAATTGATATAACTAAAGCAATTACACCTCCTAATTTATTAGGAATTGATCGTAAAATAGCATAAGCAAATAAGAAATATCATTCTGGTTGAATATGAACAGGAGTTACTAAGGGATTAGCTGGAATAAAATTATCAGGATCTCCCAATAAATAAGGATTTGTTAAAGTTAATATAGTTAATAAAAATATTAAAATAACAGCTCCAATTAAATCTTTAAATGTAAAAAAAGGATGAAAAGGAATTTTATCTAAATTTCTATTTAATCCTAATGGATTATTAGAACCAGTTTGATGTAAGAATAGTAAATGAATTATAGTTATTATTAAAATAATAAAAGGTAATAAAAAATGAAATGTATAAAATCGAGTCAATGTAGCATTATCTACAGCAAATCCTCCTCAAATTCAAGTAACAATTTTTACTCCTAAAGAAGGAACAGCTGATAAAAGATTAGTAATAACTGTTGCTCCTCAAAATGATATTTGTCCTCAAGGTAAAACATATCCTATAAATGCTGTTGCTATTAATAAAAATAAAATAATTACTCCAACTATTCAAGTATATTTTAAATTAAATGATTCATAATAAATTCCTCGTCCAATATGTAAATAAATACAAATAAAAAAAAAAGAAGCTCCATTAGCATGAAGTGTACGAATTAATCAACCATAATTTACATTTCGACAAATATAATTTACACTATAAAATGCTAATTCAATATTAGCTGTATAATATATTGTTAAAAATAATCCTGTTAAAATTTGAATAATTAAACATAAAGCTAATAAGGATCCAAAATTTCATCAAGCTGAAATATTTGATGGGGAAGGTAAATCAATTAAAGATCCATTAATAATTTTTAAAATTGGATGAGTTTTTCGAATTAAAGAAAAATTATTTATCATTAAAAATTTGATCGTAAAGGACCATAAAAAATATTGGTAATTTTTACTACTGCAATTAAAGTAATAAATAAGTAAATTACTAATATTATTATAATTAAAAAAGTTTGATTATTATATAATTTGTTTAAGTTAATTTTATTTTCGTTATTAAAAAAAAATATATTAAAAAAATTATCTATATCTGAATTAATAGAAAAATTTAATCAATAAATGTTATTAAAATAAATATATATAATTAGTAAAATACAAATAAAAAAAAAAAATAAAAATTTTTTTAAATTAAATATATTTATAAATAATTCATTTGATGCTACTCTAGAAACATAAATAAATAAAACTAATAAACCTCCTAAAAATGTAATAAATAAAATGTATGAAAATCAATAAGTTTTAATAATTATACCTGATAATAAACATGTTAATAAAGTTTGTATTAAGATTATTAATCCTATTGATAAAGGGTTATTTAAAAATAATATAATAAAGGAAATTATAATTAATATTGAAGAAAAAATTAATTTTGTTATGTCAAATCAAAGAATAGTTTAAAAAAAATAATAATTTTGGAGATTATTGATAAAGAATTTCTTTTTCTTTGAAGTTTTTAAAGTACAAAACTTAATTTTGATTTACAAGACCAATGTTTTTTTTAAACTATAAAAACTTAATGATAATTATAAATATGTGAATTATTTTTATTATAATATTTATTATTGGAAATTTAATTTTTATTTCTAAACATAAACATTTATTAATTGTTTTATTGAGATTAGAATTTATTGTTTTAAGAATTTTTTTTTTTTTATTAATTTATATAAGTTTTATTAATAATGATTTATATATATTAATAGTATTTTTAGTTTTTTCAGTATGTGAGGGAGGTTTAGGTTTATCTATTTTAGTTTCTATAATTCGAACTCATGGAAATGATTATTTTCAAAGATTTAATTTATTATAATTAAATATTAATTATTTAATTTTTAAATTTAATGATAAAATTTTTAATAATAATAATTTTTATGATTCCTTTATGTTTTATAAAAAATATATTTTGAATGGTTCAAATAATATTATTTTTTATAATATTTTTATTTATAAATTTAAGAATAAGATTAAATTTGTATTGTAATTTAAGATATATATATTCTTGTGATATTTTATCTTATGGTTTAATTTTATTAAGAATTTGAATTTCTATTTTAATAATTATAGCTAGAGAAAATTTATATAAAATAAAATTTTATTTAAATTTTTTTTTATTTAATATTATATTTCTATTAATTATATTATATTTAACTTTTTCTGTTATAAATATATTTTTATTTTATTTATTTTTTGAAGGAAGATTAATTCCTACTTTATTATTAATTATTGGTTGAGGTTATCAACCTGAACGTATTCAAGCTGGAATATACTTATTATTTTATACTTTATTTGTTTCTTTACCTTTATTAATTGGTATTTTTTATATTTTTAAAGAAATAAATTGTATAATAATTTATTTTTTAAAATTTATAAATTTTAATTTATATTTATTATATTTTTCTATAATTTTAGCTTTTTTAGTTAAAATACCTATATATTTTGTTCATTTATGACTTCCTAAGGCTCATGTTGAAGCTCCTGTATCAGGATCTATAATTTTAGCAGGTATTATATTAAAATTAGGAGGATATGGTTTATTACGTTTAATGATTTTTTTACAGGAAATTAATTTGAAATTAAATTATATTTGAATTGTTGTCAGATTAATTGGAGGATTTTATATTAGTTTAAAGTGTTTTTGTCAGGTTGATATTAAATCATTAATTGCTTATTCTTCTGTTGCTCATATAAGATTAGTTATTAGAGGGATTATAGTAATAAATTATTGAGGTTTTATTGGTTCTTATATTTTAATAATTGGTCATGGATTATGTTCTTCTGGTATATTTTGTTTAGCTAATATTAGATATGAGCGATTACATAGACGAAGATTATATATTAATAAAGGAATAATAAATTTTATACCTTCAATAAGATTATGATGATTTTTATTAATATCTTCAAATATAGCAGCTCCTCCTAGATTAAATTTAATAGGTGAAATTAGATTAATTAATAGAATAATAAGATGATCTTGATTTACAATAATTATATTAGTATTTATTTCTTTTTTTAGAGCCGGTTATAGTTTATATTTATATTCTTTTATTCAACATGGAAAATATTATTCTGGAATTTATAGATATTATACTGGAGTTTCTCGAGAATATTTAATATTAATATTACATTGATTACCTTTAAATATTTTAATTATAAAAATTGATTATTTTATAATTTGATTTTATTTAAATAATTTAATAAAAATATTGATTTGTGGTGTCAAAAATATGAATAAAATTCATTTTAAATTATTAATATAAAATATTCAATTTGTTTTATTTCTTTTTTTTTTTTGTTTTTTATAAGAATAATTAATTTTATTTTTATAATTTATTTTATAATAAATGATTTAGTTATTTTTTTAGAATGAGAAGTTATTTCATTTAATTCTATGAGAATTATTATATCTATCTTATTAGATTGAATATCTTTATTATTTATAATATTTGTTTTTTTGATTTCATCAGTTGTTATTTATTATAGAAAAAGATATATAAGATCTGAATTAAATTTAAGTCGATTTATTATTTTAGTTCTTTTATTTGTATTTTCTATAATATTACTAATTATTAGACCTAATATTATTAGAATTTTATTAGGATGAGATGGATTAGGATTAGTTTCTTACTGTTTAGTAATTTATTATCAAAATTTAAAATCTTATAATGCTGGTATGTTAACTGCTTTATCTAATCGAATTGGGGATGTATTTATTTTAATAGTAATTTCTTGAATAATAAATTATGGAAGATGAAATTATATTTTTTATTTAGAATTTATAAATAATGATTGAGAAATAGTTATAATTAGTTCAATAATTATTTTAGCAGCTATAACTAAAAGAGCTCAAATTCCTTTTAGATCTTGATTACCTGCAGCTATAGCAGCTCCAACACCTGTTTCTGCTTTAGTACATTCTTCAACTTTAGTAACAGCAGGAGTATATTTATTAATTCGATTTAATATATTATTATTAAATACTTTTTTTTTAAAAATTTTATTATTATTATCTGGTTTAACTATATTTATAGCTGGAATTTCTGCTAATTATGAGTTTGATTTAAAAAAAATTATTGCTTTATCAACTTTAAGACAATTAGGATTAATAATAAGAATTTTAAGAATAGGATTACCTGATTTAGCTTTTTTTCATTTATTAACTCATGCAATATTTAAAGCTTTATTATTTATATGTGCAGGATTAATTATTCATATAATAAATGATATACAAGATATTCGTTTTATAGGTGGGATTAGATTCTATGTTCCTTTAACTTCATTATGTATAAATATTTCTAATATAGCTTTATGTGGAATTCCATTTTTAGCTGGATTTTATTCAAAAGATCTTATTTTAGAAATAGTAAGATTTAGAAATTTAAATTTAATAATTTTTTATTTATATTATTTTTCAACTGGATTAACAATATTTTATAGTTTTCGTTTAATAATATATTTAATAATTAGTGATTATAATTTAATAAGAGTTTACAATTTATATGATGAAGATTATATTATATTAAAAAGAATATTTGTTTTATTATTTATAAGAATTATTAGAGGTAGATTTTTAAGATGAATAATTTTTTCTTATCCTTATATAATTTATTTACCTTTTAATTTAAAAATAATAGTAATTTATGTCAGATTAATTGGAGGAATTTTAGGTTATTTAATTAGAAGTATAAAAATTTATTCTTTAAATAAATTTATTTTAACTTATAATTTGAGTAGATTTTTATGTATAATATGATTTATACCAAATTTATCTACTTATGGATTAAGATATTATTTTTTAAATTTTGGTCAAAATTTATTAAAAAATATTGATATAGGTTGAAGAGAATTTTATAGAGGTTTTGGTTTAATAAATATTATAAAAAAATATTCTATAATTTATAATATTTATCAATTAAATAATTTTAAAATTTATTTATTTAGATTTATTATTTGAATAATAATAATTTTATTTATATTATTATTATTAAATTAAATATTTATTATATTTAAATAGCTTATAAATTAGAGCATAATATTGAAGATATTAAGGAGATAAAATTATCTTTAAATATATATATATATATATATATATATATATATATATATATATATATATTATTATTATTTATAAAAAAAAATTTTTTTATTTTTACAATGAAAATGTAAAGTTTTAAATTAAACTATATAAATAGAAATATTAATGGAATTTAACCACTAAAAATTAAGTTAGCAGCTTAATTTTATACTATATATTTCAATTTAATTGGAATATTTATTCAATTTTATCATTAACAGTGATATACCTCTATTTTGGTTTCAATTAAAAATAAAATAAAAATAATTAAATAAGGAGTTATTTATTTTAACTCTTTCTTTTAAGTCGAAATTAAATGCAATTTTGCTTCTTATTTATTAAGATAAATTGAATATCAATATTTTTTGAATGCAAATCAAATGTTTTATAAATAAACTATAATCCTAATTTGTTCAATTTAATATATTTTGGTTTCATTCATGATATAAACCAATTAGTAAAATTAAAATAAAAAAAAATCTAATTTTTGTTCAAAAAATAAAATTTACTAATTTAAATAAAGGAATAATAGGAAAAATTAAAGCAATTTCTACATCAAAAATTAAAAAAATTACTGTAATTAAAAAAAAATGTAAAGAAAATGGAATTCGAGCTGAAGATTTAGGATCAAATCCACATTCAAATGGTGAACATTTTTCTCGATCTATATAAGTTTTTTTAGATAAAATAATAGATAAAAATATTATAATATTAGAAATTAATATAATAATTAAAAAAATATTTGTTATTAAAATAATTATTTATATTAAAATTATTAAACTTTTTGATTGGAAGTCAAATATACTAAATATATTATATAAATAATTAATTTCCTCATCAATAAATAGAAATGTAAAGGAATAATCAAACTACGTCTACAAAATGTCAATATCAAGCAGCTGCTTCAAATCCAAAATGATGATTTCTTGAAAAGTGATTATTTAAATGTCGAATTAAACAAATTAAAAGAAATAAAGTTCCAATAATAACATGTAAACCATGAAATCCTGTTGCTATAAAAAAAGTTGATCCATAAATTCTATCTGCAATAGTAAATGGAGCTTCAAAATATTCATAAGCTTGAAGAATTGTAAAATAAATTCCTAAAATAATTGTAATAAATAAACCTTGAGTTATTTGAGAATTATTATTTTCTATAATAGCATGATGAGCTCATGTTACAGATACTCCTGATCTAATTAAAATAATAGTATTTAATAAAGGAATTTGAAAAGGATTAAAAGGAATAATACTAGTAGGAGGTCAAATAGCTCCAATTTCAATATTAGGTGCAAGTCTTCTATGAAAAAAAGCTCAAAAAAAAGAAATAAAAAAAAAAATTTCTGATACAATAAATAAAATTATTCCTCATCGAAGTCCTTTAGTTACTAGAATAGTATGTTTACCTTGTAAAGTTCCTTCACGACAAATATCTCGTCATCATTGATATATAGTTAAAATGACAATAAAATATCCTAAAATTAATAAATTTATATTAAAATTATGAAATCATTTTACTATTCCTGTAACAAGTACTATAACTCCAATAGCTCCTGTTAAAGGTCAAGGACTATAATCTACTAAGTGAAATGGGTGATTAAAATTTGTTTTCATTAAATTTAATTTACTTCTCTAGAATAAAGTGTTGATAAAATTGCAATAACATATGATTGAATTACTGCAACTGCAGATTCTAAAATTAATAATAAAATTTGAATTATTACTAATAATCCAATAAAATAAGATCTTATATTAGGTCCAGTACCTCTTAAAAGAGTTATAAGTAAATGCCCTGCAATTATATTAGCAGTTAAACGAACTGCTAAAGTTCCTGGTCGAATAATATTTCTAATAGTTTCAATTAAAACTATAAAAGGTATTAAAATAGAAGGAGTTCCTTGTGGAATTATGTGAATAAATATATGTTGAGAATTATTAATTCAACCATAAATTATAAAACTTAATCATAAAGGAAGAGAAATAGATAATGATAAAGTTAAATGACTTGTTCTAGTAAAAATATAAGGAAATAAACCTAAAAAATTATTAAATAAAATAAATGAAAATATTGAAATAAAAATGAAAGTTGATCCTTGAAAATAATTATTTTTTAATAAAGTTTTAAATTCATTATGAAGTTTAATTAAAATAAAATTTCAAAAAAAAAAATGACGATTAGGAATTAATCAAAATGAATAAGGAATAAATATAATTCCTAAAATTGTTCTAATTCAATTAAATGGAATATTAAATAAGTTAGTTGAAGGATCAAAGATTGAAAATAAATTACTTATCATTTTCAATTTAGATTTTTAAATTTAATATTTAATTTATTATTTTTATTATTAATTTTTTTATTAAAAATATAATAATTTATAATATTAAAAATTAAATAAATTATTAAAAAAAAAAAAAAAGAAATTAATCAATTAATTGGTATTATTTGAGGAATAAAAGAATATTATATTTAAAATAATAATTTAAATTTGACATATTTATGTTATTTGTTTAACTAATTCTTTGCTTAAATCATTAGAAGTAAATGCTAATTTACTATAAAATGGTTTAAGAGACCAGTACTTGCTTTCAGTCATCTAATGAAGAATAATTATTAATTCAATTAATAAAATTTTTAATTGAAATTCTTTCAATTACAATAGGTATAAAACTATGATTAGCTCCACAAATTTCTGAACATTGACCATAATAAATTCCAGGACGATTAATAAAAAAATTAGTTTGATTTAGTCGTCCTGGATTAGCGTCTACTTTTACTCCTAAAGAAGGAACAGTTCAAGAATGAATTACATCAGTTGCGGTAATTAAAATTCGAATTTGATTATTTATAGGTAAAATAATTCGATTATCTACATCTAATAATCGAAAATTATTAGATGAAAGTTCATTAGATGGAATTATATAAGAATCGAATTCAATATTATGAAAATCTGAATATTCATATCTTCAATATCATTGATGTCCAATTGATTTTAAAGTAATTAAGGGATTATTTAATTCATCTAATAAATATAATAAACGTAATGAAGGTAAAGCAATAAAAATTAAGGTAATTGCCGGTAAAATGGTTCAAATTAATTCAATTATTTGACCTTCTAATAAAAATCGATTAATAAATTTATTAAATAATAAACTTGATATTAAATAACCTACTAAAATTGTAATTATAATAAGAATAATTAAAGTATGATCATGAAAAAAAATAATTTGTTCTATTAATGGAGAAGCTCTATTTTGTAAATTAAGATTAGATCATGTTGCCATTTCTAAAAAAAGGATAATCCTTTATAAATGGGGTTTAAATCCATTACATATAATCTGCCATATTAGAATAAGTTACTTAAAATTGGTAGTTCATTATATGAATGTTCTGCAGGAGGTAGATTTTGATATCATTCAATTGAAGAAGATAAATTTAATGAAAATAATGCAATTCGTTGATTAACTATAGATTCTCAAATAATAATTAATATAAATATAACTGCTAATAAAGAAATATAAGATCCTAATGAAGAAATAATATTTCAAGAAATATAAGAGTCGGGATAATCTGAATATCGACGAGGTATTCCTGCTAAACCTAAAAAATGTTGAGGAAAAAAAGTTAAATTTACTCCAATAAATATAATAAAAAATTGAATTTTTAATAAATAAGGATTTAAAGATAATCCTGTAAATAAAGGATATCAGTGAATGAATCCTCCTATAATAGCAAATACAGCTCCTATTGATAAAACATAATGAAAATGAGCAACTACATAATAAGTATCATGAAGAGTAATATCAATAGAAGAATTAGATAAAATTACTCCTGTTAATCCTCCTACTGTAAATAAAAAAACAAATCCTAATCTTCATAAAATAGATGGTGAATAATTAATTTGAGTTCCATGAAAAGTAGCTAATCAACTAAAAATTTTAATTCCTGTTGGTACAGCAATAATTATAGTTGCTGATGTAAAATAAGCTCGTGTATCAATATCTATACCTACAGTAAATATATGATGAGCTCAAACAATAAATCCTAATAATCCAATTGCTAATATAGCATAAATTATACCTAAACAACCAAAAGTTTCTTTTTTTCCACTTTCTTGAGAAATAATATGAGAAATTATACCAAATCCTGGTAAAATTAAAATATAAACTTCTGGATGACCAAAAAATCAAAATAAATGTTGATATAAAATTGGATCTCCTCCTCCTGCAGGATCAAAAAAAGAAGTATTTAAATTTCGATCTGTTAATAATATAGTAATAGCTCCAGCTAAAACTGGTAAAGATAATAATAATAAAAATGCTGTAATTCCAACAGCTCAAATAAATAAAGGTATTTGATCAAATGATAATCTATTTAAACGTATATTAATAATTGTAGTAATAAAATTAATAGCTCCTAAAATTGAAGAAATTCCAGCTAAATGAAGGGAAAAAATAGCTAAATCTACAGAACTTCCTCCATGAGCAATATTAGATGAAAGAGGGGGATATACCGTTCATCCAGTTCCTGCTCCATTTTCTACAATTCTTCTTGAAATTAATAAAGTTAGTGATGGGGGAAGAAGTCAAAAACTTATATTATTTATTCGTGGAAAAGCTATATCAGGAGCTCCTAATATAAGTGGAACTAATCAATTTCCAAATCCTCCAATTATAATTGGTATTACTATAAAAAAAATTATAATAAAAGCATGAGCTGTTACAATAGTATTATAAATTTGATCATCTCCAATTAAAGATCCAGGGGTTCCTAATTCAGCTCGAATTAATAATCTTAATGAAGTTCCTACTATTCCTGCTCAAATACCAAAAATAAAATATAATGTTCCAATATCTTTATGATTTGTTGAATAAAGTCATTTTCGCAAAAAAAAAAATAAAATGGCTGAGTTATAAGCGATAAATTGTAAATTTATTAACGAGAATTATCTCTTTTATTAAAAGCTTTATATTCAAAAATGATATAAAATTGCAAATTTTAAGGAGTAGAAATTATCTATTAAGGCTTAAAGAATAATTTCTTTATAAATAATTTTGAAGATTATTAGTTTATATTAACTTAAAACCTTAAAAAAAAAAAAAAGTACTAATAATTATTCCTCTTAAAGAAATAAATGAAAAAAAATTAATAAGTATAAAATGATTATTTTTAATAAAAATTTTAAATCATTTTATTTTAAAATAATTAAATATGAAAGCTGAATAAGTAATACGAATATAAAAAAATAATATAATTAATCTTATTATAATAAAAATAAAAACTAATAAATATAAATTATTATTAATTAAAAAATTAATAATAATTCATTTTGGAAAAAATCCAATAAAAGGAGGTAAACCTCCTAATGAAAGAAAATTAATTAATAAATTAATTTTAATAAAAAAATTTATATTATTAATAAATAATTGATTTATATAAAATAAATTTAAAATATAAAATAAAAAACATATAATTCTAATTATAAATGAATATATAAAAATATAAAAAATAAATAAGTTTTCTCTAATTATTATAGCAGAAATTATTCAACCTAAATTATTAATAGAAGAAAAAGCTATTAATTTTCGTAGGGAAGTTTGATTTAAACCTCCAATAGCTCCAATAATAATATTAATAATAATAATAAATAAAATAAAATTTTTATTAAAATAATATGATAAAAGAATTATGGGGGTAATTTTTTGTCAAGTTATTAAAATAAATCTATTAAATCATGATAAACCTTCAATAATATTAGGAAATCAAAAGTGGAAGGGGGTTCTTCCTATTTTTATTAATATTGAAGAATTTATTATAATACAAATAAAATTATTTATTTCAAAATTTTTTATTAATATTATTTTTATTAAAATTGAAAATAAAAAATTAATAGAAGCAATAGATTGAGTTAAAAAATATTTTAAAGATGCTTCAGTAGTTAATAAATTATTAGAGTTTGAAATAAGGGGGATAAAACTTAATAAATTAATTTCTAATCCAATTCAACATCCAAATCATGAATTAGAAGAAATAGAAATTAATGTACTAAAAAATAAAATAAATAAGAAAAATATTTTATTTGAATTAAAAATAAAAAAAATTTAAATTAGAGTAATATATATAACTCTTTATAGAATTAAAAATTCAATATATAAGATATATTTTAGTGTAAGATGCACAATAGTTTTTGATACTATTAGATATAGTTTAATTCTATAAAATATAATAAAGGTAAATAATTTACTTAATTTATCCTATCAGAATAATCCTTTAATCAGGCACTTTATTTTTAAAAAAAAGGTATTTCCTTTATATTTGGGGTATGAACCCAAAAGCTTAATTTAGCTTATTTTTAA